ACTCTAGAAGTACTACTAATTGAGTTTAGGAACTAAACAGTAGCACTTTTTTTTATAGATCGTTCGGCAAAGTTTTTTTTATTTAAAATTTCACTATTTCAATTTAAAATTTTATTTTTAAATTGAAATAGAAATGAAAAATATCTTCATTTCGAAATTCTCTTGGATTTTAGTTCAGTAATGTATTCTATTAATAATAAATATATCTGAAGAATACTCTTTCAATCATTCAATCAAAGAAATATTTCAATTATTTCCGTGTTCGTATTTTGAAAGTAAAAAAAGTAAAAGGAATACAAATGGTAGGAAATTTATTCCAACTGAATTCTTCATAAATTTTCTATTTCGATGAACTGACTCTTACCAAAGTTAGATATGGACCATGAGGAAGAACGGAACTTTTTTTTATTTTGTTTACCTCTTTACTGTTCAAAGATCAAAGAGAAAACAATTCGGTTATTCCATTACATGGATACACATTGGGAAACAACATAGTAGTTGTCCAACGAGATACTGCACATCCTAAAATATTGTCTTGGGCGAGTCACATATTGCGCCGCTTGTTTTCGTTTTACTATTTTAGAAATTTTATTTATGTTTTGCTTGTTTTATTGAACCCATTTCATATCATGGTTCAAACGTTAAAAGTCGACGGGTTTTACTAATCCTTTTCGAAATCCGAAGAAGTTCCCATGGATCATTTGTCAACTCCTCAACCAATGACTTCTTCGATCGGGATTCATATTGAAAATAATCAGAAATCTAGGAATTCTAATCGTAAAAGTCGCTTTCGATTATTTCAAATTAATTTAATTGAAATCAACACAAATTAAATACAAATAGATAAAGCAAAGAAATAGAATTGGGATACTATATAATATACATTATCACTATATATATTATATATATTATATATATTATATATACGTAATTAAATCGATTTCTATATATATAGAAAAGGAATATGATGATACTATTGTAGATTGATCTATATTAATCTATATTAAATTAACCTGCATTACAATACAACTTTATACACTACAATAACAATACTAGATAGTATGGTAGAAAGAAATATCTGAATCTTTCTACCATACTATCGTATCTCATAGAATACGACTGATTCTAGTCTGCCCATTTCATTTAAGACGCGAAATTTTTATCCTTTTCTTCTCTGCAATTATTGATAAGAAATAAAAAATCAAGTTTAATTCAAATTAATCACCTTGGCTGACTGTTTTTACGTATATTATAAGTAAAAAAGCAGTAGGAACTAGAATAAACAGTGCAGTAGCAATAAATGCGAGAATATTTACTTCCATAATCTCATTGTTTAATTTTTCTTTAATTCGCAATAACTCGGGAGTTAATCCCATAGAGATAATAAATCTTTCGCCTGTAAATTCAATGGGATGCATTACATCTCGATGATATCGAATCGGATCAATATCATGAATAACAATATCAGAGCTATCAAATCGATTCATCGTCAAGAATTGAATAGTATAACATAGGACGATCTTTTATCCATACTGAACTCAAAATTTGATTCCCAATACAATCAATAATTCCTTTATTTATTTATCATTCTTTTCCATTCTTTCTTTTCTATAACCTACCGCCCTCTTTGTACAATCATCTGATGAAGTATCATCTAACCGCCTTTCCACTTACCATTGGTTCTAAACAAACCCCAACAAACAATAGAAGCTCAATGAAAAAAAAGGACGGAGCTAAGTTATAAACTCCTTTTTTTAATGATCCAATCTTCTTGGAAAACAAAAGAAGTATGATAAAGACGAGTACAAATTCCGGTATAAAAAAATCGAATATTCCATCAAATTAACTATTTTTTTATATATTTATATTTTATATATAAATTTTAAAAGTTTGTTCTTTCAAGGAAAAACCCTTATAAAAAAAAAAAAATGCATTACCTCGCTAATAAAAAAGTTATCCTTGTTTGATCTTTATTTTTTGAATATCCTCTTTCATTGGATTAGTAATGGGACGCATATATCAAAAGCTCAATGCGAAATTTGAATGAGATAGATTATTTCAAATTAGTAAAATTTGAAATTGAGGTTACACAAAATAGGGCCCGAAAAGGATATACTTTTATTTTAATCTTAAAATAAAAGTATTCTATACTATTCTATACACAGTAACTATGTTCAATTTATTTTATATTGTACAAATTCCATTTATGTATGTACTCCCGGGATTTATGTATGTACTCCCGGGAAACATACAATACTCTACTCTATTTCATATTTCACAGATCGGGAGTAATTGAAAAAGCCAGACCCAGTACAGTACGGTATCCCGTGGAATCCTGAATCTGATGCTAATAATACAATAATTGTACTAATCCACATATGCCTCTCTCCCATCAATCGAATCGGTACTAGTCGAAGAAATGGAAATTCCCCCATTTGGTTGATGATAAATGTGAAACGAAAAAGAAAAAAAGAAGAGGGATCGCTGTTGGGAATGAAAT